AGTTACTATACGGATAAACTAGATATATGTACATATATTCTATACATAAGTATATGCAATAGACTCATAGCGGGTTGTGGACTATTCTGTTTTTCTTTACCTAGTATAGTTAAAAAGAAAAGGTTTATTGATATCAATGCAATAAATTGTTTCAATTTCACAATGACCCTAATTACTTTTATTGAATTTCCCCCATCTGAACCTCATTCACTTGATACATGTACTTCCCAATTCGATTTAGGCATAGATCCAAGATCTTTCATCGAATCATATGATCAAGAGATTCTACTTGTCTCCTGAACTAAATTTATTAGGTAAAAATTTGTAGATTATTTTTTTATTCCGGATTTCCATTTCTCTTTTTTTGATTTCCTAGTTTAGTGGGGAGATATAGATAGGTATATATCATCTTAACAAAGGTAAATCAATGAATGAAGAGTGGAAGAAATGAAGTGAAAACCCTTTCTGAAAGACAAATTACTCCATGCGAGTATCTTAGACTTCATATTCTTTTGTTTTTTATTTAGAGATTCTTTTCTTTTTATAGATAATATCTAATCTAATAAAAAGAATTTCACTTTCTAGATTTCTAGAATCAATTCGCAATTTTTCTAATTTATATAGAATCAATCTATATAGATAAATATAGAATGTCGATTTGAATGAAGGATTCATGACTAGAAACGAGGAATCAATAAATTATATGGAATCATGAACGACAGAAAGATCCGTCAGATCTAGTCATATTATTCTATTATATTGACAATTTCGAAAAACTAGTCATATTATGAACATAGTATGGGTCGGTCAGGAAAACATGCCCCCATCGTCTAGTGGTTCAGGACATCTCTCTTTCAAGGAGGCAGCGGGGATTCGACTTCCCCTGGGGGTAGGGTACTATGAAAGGAGGTTGATCATGGATTCTAAATAACCTTAGAAGTGATTGTTCCTGGGTCGATGCCCGAGCGGTTAATGGGGACGGACTGTAAATTCGTTGGCAATATGTCTACGCTGGTTCAAATCCAGCTCGGCCCAAAAATGCGCTGATCCACCATGAATGGATAGAACCCATTTGTTTTCCAGAAATAACGAATTCGCAGGAAAAAAAGAAAACTTTCTAATATATCCCTACTTACATTTTTTTATTTTATCTTTTTTCTTTGAAAAAAATGGATTCTCAATCGATTTGAGAATAACAACATGGGTTATTAGTAATCCGTGTTGTTTTCACTAAGCATTCACGGAACTATCAATATATCTGCGAATCTCTGTTACAACGCAGTAATTCAAAATAGATGTTGAATGAAATAAAAATAATATGGATATACTTTTTAGGGGGATTGTAGTTCAATTGGTAAGAGCACCGCCCTGTCAAGGCGGAAGCTGCGGGTTCGAGCCCCGTCAGTCCCGACGTATCCAATATATACTCAATCCACCCCTTCTTTATTCGGATAAAAGGGTACGGGGAACATAATTTCATTCCCCCAAAAAGTGATCTTTAGTTATTTTTTAGCATTTACCATCAAAAAAATCCGTTCTATTTCAAATAGTAACAATTGGTGGGAGAGAGCCATATGTGAATTAGTACAATTATTGGGGGCAGCATATTCAGAATTCCAGTAGAGTATCTACTGTATTTTTTTGATTGCTCCTCATCCTTGTAATGTATAACAATACTATATTTTTCTTTTTTTACTAAGAGTATTTTTTGTACTAACATTATAAAATAAATTAAACATAGTGACCCTGATAGAACCCATTCAGGTTAAACCTATTTTTTGGTTCCAATTGTGTGGAATCTTAATTACTAAAAAGAATCTCTTCCCACCGAGCAAGGGAATGAATCTTTTTTTTCCTTCGGGTCCAAAGAAACAACCAAAAAAATAGTGAATTGTATGGAATATTAGATCTTTTATACCAAGATTAACCTTTCTCACACTTCTTTGGTTGTCAAGAAAACTAGATTATTAACATTCAAAAAGGAATTTAGAGCTTAACTCCGTCCTTTTTTCATTTCACGTCGATGGGTTGGTAACCAAAAAAGTGGGCAAATGGACACAAAATGCTTGATCGGATAATTGTAAAAAAAGGTGATATATTATGGTATATTATGGTATATTTTTGGTATATTATGGTATATAAAGTCAAGAAGAGAAAAACGGATAAGAAATAAAAAATTATTGATTGGATTATTAATCCAATTTTTTATTCAGTATGGATAAAGGACCCTTCTATGTTATACTATTCAATTCTTGACGATTAATCCATGTGATAGCTCAGATATTCTTATTCATGATATTGATCTGATTCAATATCATCGCGATGTAATTCATCTCATTGAATTGAATTTACCGGCGAAAGAGTGATTCCTCATCTCTAGGGGATTAAATCCCGAGTTATTGCGAAGTAAAAAAAAACGAAATAATGATATTATGGAAGTAAATATTCTTGCATTTATTGCTACTGCACTGTTCATTCTAGTTCCTACTGCCTTTTTACTTATCATATATGTAAAAACCATAAGTCAAAATCAAAATAATTAATTTGAATGAAACTTGGCTTCTTAGTTCTTATTAATAAATACAAAATGAATAAATAAAAGCTTTGCCTTTTGATTCTTAATGAAATGAGCGAACGACAATCAGCAGTATTCTATGAGATCTGATAGTATGGTAGAAAGAAATATATTCATCTTTCTACCATACTAGTTACTTTTTTAGTCTTAGTGAAGTATAGAAAGTCGGATTCTATCGATTAATACAAAATATTGATTGATCTTCATATATCATATATGTGATATGAATTAGGTATATGTAATCTTAATATTACCCTATTCTAATTCTTTGTTTCATCCATTTGATTTGTATTGATTTCAATCAAGCTCAAAAAAGCAAAAGACAACTCCCCTCTTAGTCTTACCATGCTAATTCCAAGGTTTCTTAGGTTTTTTTAGTTCAAATATGAACTATGAATCCTGACATACATCGAAAGACTAAAATACATGAAGTAAAAAGCAATATGGGTATATATAAAACCTAGTCGTTTTTTGACATTATGAAGAAGTAATTGATTACACCACTGACCAATAATTCAAGGAGTTCTATGGGAACGGAACTTATTCGGATTTCGAAAAGGAGTTGTAAAAATGCTTGAACATCGAAAGTGCGTATCTATGTCATTTCAAAAAAGTACTACTTTATCTTTGAAAACGAAAGGAAACAAATAAAAGAAATAAAAGGGAATCCCCTCTTACTCATTGTCGATATATGTGGTAAAATTTGGTTGGTTTATCAGTTTAGGAAGAATTTGGTTGGAATCTCTTTCTGTCTCCCCTTTACTTTCGGAATACGAGCAGGAGAATTGTTGAAATATCTGTTTGATTGAAAAAAGGGTATTATTCATATAGTACATTACTATACCAGACCAGAATACAATGGAACTTTGAATTAAATAAAAAAAATGTAATAATTTAAAGCGCTTTACAGAGCTATCTAGAAAACAATTGATAAAGTTTGATTCATCAACTTAATTAGTAGTACTTAGAGTCCACTTCGTCCCCACACTACGAGTGAAAGGGAAAATGTAAAGACTACCATTAAAGCAGCCCAAGCAAGACTTACTATATCCATGTGAATGATGTCCCCTATCTCGATAAATATGAAGGAATTAGTCCATTATTGTTCACTAATAATAGTGGATCAATAGTGAACAGTCAAAAAGGATTCTGACCCAAGACTATTCATAAATCAATACACTAAATACACTTCAAACAAGTTTTTATATGATTTTTATAGTAGAACTGGGAACCATTAAGCCTACACAAAATAGGCCTTGCCATTCTTGGAAGTAGTACGGGAATGTTATTACTTGAACACGTAGAAACGGAAATCTATTGTTTCGTTTGTTGATCTTGATAAGTAAAAGACATAAACAATGTGGAATGAAGATAAATCATTCATCCCTGTCTTTCCTAATTTGATTTAATTTTGACTATACTCCCGATTGTCACTCTTGAACCAATCGGGGGATAGCCTATTTCATTCTTGGCTCGAGGTTAGTGTAAAAAGAAAGACTTTTTGCACTTTTTTCTAAAAAAGCCAATTACCCATTCAATCTAATATTGATTGAATGCCTGCGCATTTATAGACTTTCATGAGTCTGTATCCAAAGTATTTTCCTGCTCTTTTCACACCCACTAATTCACTTGCCTATCCGGCTTAGTTCAATTTAAGCTAAGATCCAGTCAGTAGCCACTACATTGTAGTGGAAGGACTTCAAAATTCTCTTCCACTAGAATCTTGAATCTTAGACGCAAGGATTTAAATCCTTTTTAGTTTTGAGAAGCGACAGATGCTTAGAATCAAGCAAGTATCAACAGTTCTTTTGCGTCTGTGAGGGAATATAATTCATTGAGTTATATATCGGCCGAACATAATAAGGAATTTTGAGTCTTGTGTTGATCAGGCGACACCCGGATTTGAACTGGGGAAAAAGGATTTGCAGTCCCCCGCCTTACCACTCGGCCATGTCGCCAAAATGATATAAACTAGACTAACATTTTTTCCCTCTGGAAGATTACTAAACTTCATTTTTTATTTCAATAGTTTCAATAGAAAGAAGTACAATAAAAAATGAAGTTTTTTTTTTTTTCACAAAACAACAACTCAGGACAAATTGAACCATTAACTATTAAATCTTAATTATTTAATTATTCTTGGATTTGAATCACATTTTTTACTTAATAAGATAATAAAAATAAGATAATAAAATGAAAATGGATACAGAACTAATTGATATTTATTCTTTTCAATAAAAAAAAGAGTTCTCAATTTTCATTATAACAGCAATTAGGAATATATGTAAACCCTAGAACAAAAATTATTACAGGGGGTATCGAATTAGGTATCTTATCGATAAAATTCTTAAGAAGAAATTACCCGGAAAATGTTCTGCTTAAATTTTTAGAGTAGAAATTTTGATAAAACCCACGTTGCGCCGAA